AGCATCAAAAACTACGAATTGGGTGAAACTAAAACCGACGATTCTATAATGAATAATCAGATGATTCGTGAATCACCTATTCAAATTCGATCTACAGAATGGACAAATTTTTCACTGACAGAAAAAAAAATGAAAGATCTGACTGAGAGAACAAGTACAATCAACAAGAAACTAGAAAGAATTCTAAATGAGAAGAAAAATGGATTTCTAACTCAAGAAAAAAATATTCATTCTAATAAAAAAAGTTATCATAATAAAATATTAGAATCATTAAAAAAATTTTGTCAAATATTAAAAAGAAGAAATACTCGATTAATCCGTAAATTTGATTTTTTTATCAAATTTTTCATGGAAAAAATATACATAGATTTTTTTCTATGTATCATTAATATTGCAAGAACCAATGCACAACTTTTTATTGAATCAAGAAAAAAAATGATCGAGAAATCCATTTCCAATAAGAAAGAAAATGAAAAAAGAATTAAGAAAAGAAATACAAAAAAATTTCACTTTATTTTAACTAAAAAAAATTCCCTTGATAATATTCAAAATAAGAATTCAACAACTTTTTGTAACTCGTCCTCCTTCTCGCAAGCATATGTATTTTATAAAATATCGCAAACTCGAGTTATTAACTTCTATAAATTCAAGTCTATCCTTCAATATCATGGAACATCTCTTTTTCTTAAAAATGAAATAAAGGATTTTTTTCGGAAAGAGGGAATATTTCATTCTGGATTGAGACATAAAGACTTTTGGCATTCTGAAAGGAATCAATGGAAAAACTGGTTAAGGGGGCATTATCAATATGATTTCTCTCAGATTAGCTGGCTAAAATTAGTACCAGAAAAATGGCGAAATAAAGTCAATCGACACTGTATGACTCAAAAAAACGATTTTAACAAATGGGACTCATATGAAAAAGAAGGATTAATTCATGATGAAAAACAAAATGATTTCGAACCTGATTCATTACTGAATCAAGAATATAAAAAATCATCTAATTTTAAAAAACATCATAGACATGATTTTTTCTCATATAAATCTATTAATTATGAAGAGAAGAAAGACTCATATATTTATAGATCACCATTACAAATAAATAGTAAAGAAGAGATTTTTGATAATTACAAGATAGATAAACGCAAATTTTTTGATATGCCAGATGGGCTACCTATTTATAATTATCTAGGAGAAAATGATATTATGGCTGAGGAGAAATTTCCAGATAGAAAATTTTGTAGGTGGAAAATGATTGATTTTTGCCTTAGAAATAATAAGGTCGAGATTCATTACTGGGCCAATAGCGGCACCAAGAATAAGAATCAAAAAATGAAGAGGGGTCCTTTTTATTTACCAATTTCTAAAAATTCAAAAATCAACCGATTCAAAAAAAAAAGATCCTTCTTTGATTGGATGGAAATGAATGAGGAAATAGTAGGTCGTATTAGTTCGAATCCAGAACTAGAACTTTGGTTCTTCCCAGAATTTGTGCCACTATATAATGCATATAAGATTAAACCGGGGATCATACCAATAAAATTACTTCTTTTCAACTTTCATTTGAATGGAAATGAAAACATTAAGAAAAACATTACTGAAAGTAACCCTTTAATAGAATCAAATAAAAAAAAAAGAATTCTTAGATTCGAGAATGGAAATCAAGAAGAAAAAGATCCTCTAAACCAAGGGGAAGGGGCTCCTCTATCAGATGAAAATGGAGGTAGATCAGGCATAAAAAAACAACGTAGAAAAAAAAAGGCCAACATGAGCCCCGAAGCTATAGAGCTTTATTCCTTCCTAGAAAGTTTTTTGTATTTTCAATTGAGTTGGGAAAGGGTTGTAAATAAAAAAATGGTCAATAATATTAGAGCCTATTGTCTCCTGCTTAGATTGAGAAATCCAAAGGACGTTGCTATATCCTATCTTAAACGGGGAGAACTGACTGTGGATATTTGGACTCTAAAAAGGCGCACTCCTAGAGAATTAAGTACAAGCGGAGCATTGATTATCGAACCGACTTATCCTTATCCGTCTATAAAAAACGATGGACAATTGATTCTATATCAAACCATAGGTATTTTTTTGGTTCATAAGAATAAATACCTTCATAAGAATAAATACCAAAGGAATCAAAAATTTCGAGAATGGTTTGATAAGAATCAATTTGATGAATCCATTTTAAGACATCAAAAAATGACTCAAAATAGAGACAAAAATCATTATGATTTCTTTGTTCCTGAAACTCTTTTATCCCCTAAAGGCCGTAGAGAATTGCGAATTCTATATTTTTTAAACTCAAGGGATAGAAATGATATACATAGAAATCCGGTATTTTGCAATCAGGTAAAAAACTGTGGTCAAGTTTTAAATAGAGGCAAATATCTCGGTATCGATAAAAATAAACTAATTAAAATGAAGTTCTTTCTTTGGCCCAATTATCGACTAGAAGATTTAGCTTGTATGAATCGCTATTGGTTTAATACTCATAATGGCAGTCGTTTCAGTATGGTCAGGATACATATGTATCCACGGTTGAAAATTTGTTAGTTACAAGTCCATTTACATGAATTTTGCCATATATACATATATTATTAGGTAATAGAATATGTCGGCTATATGAAAACAAATAGATAGACGCGAGGATTGTCTTACATTCCATCCTGAAAGAGGATACTAATTTAATGACATACATATTATCAATTAGACCTATAAATAAATGAACAAAATCTTCTTATCTTTTTTTGTATTCCTATACAAATAAAAAAAGATAAGAAGATTTTGTTCATTTATTTATTTTATAAAAAAAGTAGGAAGTTTATAATGAACTTAAGGTCATTCTGTATATCAAAATGACTAATATTATTATTACTGATTAATCAAATTCACATCAAAAAATGATAAATTATAAAAGGGGATAAGATTTTGTTTTATGGTAAAAAATGCATTCATCTCAGTTATTTTTCAAGAAAAAAAAGAAGAAAAGCGGGGGTCTGTTGACTTTCAAATAGTAAGTTTCACCAATAAGATACGAAGACTTACTTCCCATTTGGAATTGCACAGAAAAGACTATTCATCTCAGAGAGGTCTACGAAAAGTTCTGGGAAAACGTCAACGGCTGCTGTCTTACTTATCAAAGAAAAATCGAGTACGCTATAAAGAATTCATTAGTGAGTTGGATATTCGGGAGTTAAAAAATCGTTAATTTAAAAATTTTTACTTAGTTTTTTCATTTATTGGATCTTGAGAATTTTGATAAACTTCTTTTCGTTTTCAGCAATTCATGTAAGAATGAATCGAGGAAAAACTTATGAATAGACCAGCTACAGAAAGAGACCTTATGATAGTCAATATGGGACCTCACCACCCATCAATGCACGGTGTTCTTCGTCTCATCGTTACCCTAGACGGTGAAAATGTTGTTGACTGCGAACCAATATTAGGTTATTTACACAGAGGAATGGAAAAAATTGCGGAAAACCGAACAATTATACAATTTTTACCTTATGTAACACGTTGGGATTATTTAGCTACTATGTTCACAGAAGCAATAACCGTAAATGGACCAGAACAATTGGGAAATATTCAAGTGCCTAAAAGAGCGAGCTATATCAGAGTCATTATGTTGGAGTTAAGTCGTCTAGCTTCTCATCTCTTATGGCTTGGACCTTTTATGGCGGATATTGGCGCACAGACCCCTTTTTTCTATATTTTCAGAGAAAGAGAATTAGTATATGATCTATTCGAAGCTGCGACTGGGATGAGAATGATGCATAATTATTTTCGTATCGGAGGAGTAGCAGCCGACCTGCCTTATGGCTGGATAGATAAATGTTTGGATTTCTGCGATTATTTTTTAACAGGAGTTGTTGAATATCAAAAACTTATTACGCGAAATCCCATTTTTTTAGAACGAGTTGAAGGAGTAGGCATTATTAGTGGAGAAGAAGCAATAAATTGGGGTTTATCCGGACCGATGCTACGAGCATCTGGAATACAATGGGATCTTCGTAAAGTTGATCATTATGAGTGTTACGACGAATTTCATTGGGAAATCCAGTGGCAAAAAGAAGGAGACTCATTAGCTCGTTATTTAGTCCGAATCAGTGAAATGACGGAATCCATAAAAATAATTCAACAGGCCCTGGAATTCCTTCCAGGGGGTCCCTATGAGAATTTCGAAATCCGATGCTTTGATAGAGAAAGGGATCCAGAATGGAATGATTTTGAATATCGATTCATTAGTAAAAAACCTTCTCCCACATTTGAATTGCCGAAGCAAGAACTTTATGCGAGAGTTGAAGCCCCAAAGGGAGAATTGGGAATTTTTCTAATAGGGGACAAAAGTTGTTTTCCTTGGAGATGGAAAATTCGCCCGCCGGGTTTTATCAATTTGCAAATTCTTCCTCAGTTAGTTAAAGGAATGAAATTGGCTGATATTATGACGATACTAGGTAGCATAGATATCATTATGGGAGAAGTTGATCGTTGAAATGATAGTTTATACAACAGAAATAGAAGTACAAGATATTAATTCTTTTTCCAGATTGGAATTTTTCAAAGAGGTCTATGGAATCGTATGGATCTTTGTCCCTATTTTGACTCTTGTATTGGGGATCACAGTAGGCGTACTGGTAATTGTATGGTTAGAAAGAGAGATATCCGCAGGAATACAACAACGTATTGGGCCTGAATACGCCGGTCCTTTGGGAATTCTTCAAGCTCTAGCAGATGGGACAAAACTGCTTTTCAAAGAGAATCTTTTTCCAGCTAGAGGAAATACCCGTTTATTCAGTATTGGACCATCTATAGCAGTCATATCAATTTTACTAAGTTTTTTAGTAATTCCTTTTAGCTATCATCTTGTTTTAGCTGATCTCAATATCGGTATTTTTTTATGGATTGCCATTTCAAGTATTGCCCCTGTTGGCCTTCTTATGTCAGGATACGGATCGAATAATAAATATTCCTTTTTAGGTGGTTTACGAGCTGCTGCTCAATCCATTAGTTATGAAATACCATTAACTTTATGTGTTTTATCAATATCTCTACGTGCGATTCGTTGAAATACAAACTTTTCTTTCTTTTCCCTATTCATTCTTTTCTTTCGCTTTAGAAAACAAAACAAGTTGAACGAATTGAATAGATATTCTTTATTATCCTTTTGGTTGATAAAGTCAATTAGATAGTTATATATGAGTGAAAGAAAGCAGCTTATAAATTTGCAGTAAAAAAAATGGAGTCTCATTTCCTATGTACAAGACAAGAGTTAAGTGGAAATAAACATAAGCGGAAGAGGCCCTTTACCCCAAGACTGGTTGATTAGACAACCCAACCCAGCTTGAAGCGGGCTCAAAAGATCAACCGTATGGCCTTTTCACTATCCTTTGTATGAATTACCTACCATACATGTATTATCAAACGAAACGGGCGATTGAACAAAAAATGAGTGGATGATTAGGAACACAAAAATGCACAAAGGATTAGTAATGGAGATTATGGAAATTCTCTAAAAAGAGATTTCTGCATAACATAAAAAGAATACTAATTGGGGCTTTAAATTGGTAGAAATGATAAGGCAGTACTTCCCGCGATTCCGATCCAGAGTATGCTCCTATCCACCCATTAAAGCAATGACTATCAGGAACGAAATAATCCTTTATTTTTGATTTTAGTTTTAGCCCCTTCTCTTATATTGGTTTTATAAGAAAGAAGAATAGGAACGAAAAACAAACAAGAGAAAAAAAAAAAAAAAGAAATCTTTTTTATTCCGTCTTTTTCATATATTTAGCATAGATTTAGAGAGATCTAATTTGTCTCATGATTCATTAGCTAATGTAACGTCTAATTCCTTTTCGTAATCGAAAATGATGGGTTGAAATAAACTATTTATTGATATTTCTGAAAGGAGTTTTTTATTTAAGGATTAAGTTATTACTCAACAAAGTCAAATTATTAACGGGTGAGATCAATTCGGAAGCGCCTTTATTTATTATTATTTTAGAGTCTAGCAGACGGAATTCCGTTGGTATAATTTTGGACCCTCAAATAGATTTTGACTCTTTCTATTCTACAACCATAGCTAGCTAAATAGTAAATAATACTGATCTGGTCCTTAGATTTTTTTTGACCCACGAGGAGCCGTATGAGGCGAAAACCTCATGTACGGTTCTGGAATAGCGGTGGGAACAGTGATGTTATCACCGACTATGATTATCTAACAGTTCAAGTACAGTTGATATAGTTGAGGCGCAATCAAAATATGGTTTTTGGGGATGGAATTTGTGGCGTCAGCCTATAGGATTTATCGTTTTTCTAATTTCTGCCCTAGCCGAATGCGAGAGATTACCCTTTGATTTACCAGAAGCGGAGGAAGAATTAGTAGCAGGTTATCAAACCGAATATTCGGGTATCAAATTTGGTTTATTTTATGTTGCTTCCTATCTAAATCTATTACTTTCTTCGTTATTTGTAACGGTTCTTTACTTGGGTGGTTGGAATATTTCCATTCCATACATATTTGTTCCTGAGCTATTTGAAATAAATAAAGTGGATGGAATCTTTGGAACTACAATTGGTATCTTTATTACATTAGCTAAAACTTATTTGTTCTTGTTTATTTCTATCACAACAAGATGGACTTTACCTAGGTTAAGAATGGACCAACTTTTAAATCTTGGATGGAAATTTCTTTTACCAATCTCTCTCGGTAATCTATTATTAACAACCTCTTTTCAACTTTTTTCACTGTAAATAGCAAACAATAGACTTGGTTCAAGTTCAAACAAGAGAAAGAAACGAAGATAAAACTATTCATATAGATTCCTGATATGTTCCCTATGGTAACTGGGTTCATGAATTATGGTCAACAAACAGTACGAGCAGCAAGGTACATTGGTCAAAGTTTCATGATTACCTTATCCCACGCAAATCGTTTGCCTGTAACTATTCAATATCCTTATGAAAAATTAATCACATCGGAGCGTTTCCGTGGCCGAATCCATTTCGAATTTGATAAATGTATTGCTTGTGAAGTATGTGTTCGTGTATGTCCTATAGATCTGCCTGTTGTTGATTGGAAATTTGAAACTGATATTCGAAAAAAACGATTACTTAATTACAGTATTGATTTCGGAATTTGTATATTTTGTGGTAACTGTGTTGAGTATTGTCCAACAAATTGTTTATCGATGACTGAAGAATATGAACTTTCTACTTACGACCGTCACGAGTTGAATTATAATCAAATTGCTTTGGGCCGTTTACCAATGTCAGTAATTGATGATTATACAATTCGAACAATTTTGAATTCGCCTCAAAGAAAAACTGAGTAGGTAACCGCCCTATTCTATTAAATAAAGAGAAATTACCAATTCTTAAGGTTCCGTTTTTTTGGTTTAAATTAAAAGAATGAGATAAGGTCTTTCTCTTTGTTTGGCCAATAATGAAAAATTCAACTAGAAATTCATTGGTTGATGAGAATTTCGACTTTTTTATTAAAAATCTATCAATAGAGTCGTCATTTTTTCGAAAAATATACTTTCAAAAAATATCCTTATTCTTTCTTAATTTAATTTCTTAATTTAAGAAAATAAAAGAATCAAAAAAGAAACTGTCCAACAATTGTACCCATATCATACCTAATAGATTAGAATTGAATTCAATTAGGAACCTATCAGAAAATGAAAATCAAAAAACCTTTAGTTTTTTCCCGGTCGGGTCAATACGATCATGAAAAGCATTTCAATTTATCTCCTATTTTACATATAATGGATTTGCCTGGACCAATACACGATTTTCTTATAGTTTTACTGGGATCGGGTCTTATATTAGGGGGACTGGGAGTAGTATTACTTACCAATCCAATTTATTCTGCCTTTTCGTTGGGATTGGTTCTTGTTTGTATATCCTTATTCTATATTCTTTCAAATTCTCATTTTGTAGCCGCTGCCCAGCTCCTTATTTATGTAGGAGCCATAAATGTTTTAATCATATTTGCTGTCATGTTCATGAATGGTTCAGAATATTACAAGGATTTGAATCTGTCGATCGTTGGGGATGGGGTTACTTCACTGGTTTGTACAAGTATTCTTCTTTCGCTAATTACTACTATTTTCGATACGTCATGGTACGGGATTATTTGGACTACAAGATCAAACCAACTTATAGAACAAGATTTGATAAGTAATAGTCAACAAATTGGAATTCATTTATCAACAGATTTTTTTCTTCCGTTTGAACTGATTTCAATAATTCTTTTAGTTGGTTTGATAGGCGCAATTGCTGTGGCTCGTCAGTAATAAATCGTTATAACTAGCAACAGCAAACAATCCAAATTTCACTTTCTTGTATGTTATCCCACCTATTTCACAAAAATTCTATTTGAATACTGTTCATGTCTAAAAGGGAGATTCTTTTATTTGATCTATTTTCAATACATTCTTTTGTTCCGTACTTGTTTTGTTCTATTCTAGTCAATCTCGAATCTGTTGAATTTTTGTTCATATTGAAATGAACCAACATTGATAAGGAGTTGGTCAATGATGCTCGAACATGTACTTGTTTTGAGTGCCTATTTATTTTCTATCGGTATTTATGGATTAATCACGAGTCGAAACATGGTTAGGGCTCTTATGTGTCTTGAACTTATATTGAATGCAGTTAATATCAATTTTGTAACATTTTCTGATTTTTTTGATAGTCGCCAGTTAAAGGGAGATATTTTCTCAATTTTTGTTATAGCTATTGCAGCCGCTGAAGCAGCTATTGGGTTGGCTATTGTTTCGTCAATTTATCGTAACAGAAAATCAACGCGTATCAATCAATCAACTTTATTGAATAAGTAGGAATAATAATCAAAATTAGAATATCCACCAATTTGAATTAGCATGTAGAATATGTTAGAATCTAGATTCTATTTACGAAAACGTAATAAATCAAAGTATCTTAGCCACTTCTCATGAGCTGATCCAGAAGTCCATTGATTAGAAAATTTCTGGTAAATCGTTGATTCATCTGGCGTTTAAATATATGATTCATTTACAAGTTTACTAGATCGAAATTTGATAACGTTCAAAAATTCATAGATCCCATGTCACATTCAGTAAAAATTTATGATACATGCATAGGGTGTACCCAATGTGTCCGAGCGTGCCCCACCGATGTGTTAGAAATGATACCTTGGGATGGATGCAAAGCTAAACAAATTGCTTCCGCCCCAAGAACAGAAGACTGTGTTGGTTGTAAGAGATGTGAATCTGCCTGTCCAACGGATTTCTTGAGTGTTCGAGTTTATTTATGGCATGAAACAACTCGAAGTATGGGTCTAGCTTATTGATATGTTCCGTAAAACCCACTTGAATACATTTTGAATACATTTTATTTTTTTACTGAAAAAACCCGTACTCAAAAAAAAAAAGAATAAAGATTCTATTTTCGAGCGCGGGTTTTTCTGGTCCAAGTGTATCTTGTCTTTACCACGAATTATTTTCCTTGGTTAACAATAATTGTAGTTTTGCCAATATCTGCGGGCTCTTTAATTTTCTTTCTTCCTCATAGAGGAAATAAGCTAATTAGGTGGTATACCATTTCTATATCCACCTTAGAACTACTTCTAATGACCTATGTATTTTGTTATCATTTCCAATTGGACGATCCATTAATCCAGCTGGCGGAAGATTATAAATGGATCAATTTTTTTGATTTTTACTGGAGATTGGGAATAGATGGACTTTCTATAGGACCTATTTTACTGACAGGATTTATCACAACTTTAGCTACTTTAGCGGCTTGGCCAGTTACTCGGGATTCCCGACTATTCCATTTCCTGATGTTAGCAATGTACAGTGGTCAAATAGGATCATTTTCTTCTCGAGACCTTTTGCTTTTTTTCATCATGTGGGAGTTAGAATTAATTCCTGTTTATCTACTTCTATCTATGTGGGGGGGAAAGAAACGTCTGTATTCAGCTACAAAGTTTATTTTGTACACTGCGGGAGGTTCCATTTTTCTATTAGTAGGGGTTTTGGGTATCGGTTTATATGGTTCTAATGAACCAACATTCAATTTTGAAACATTAGCTAATCAATCGTATCCTCTCGCACTGGAAATAATATTCTATATTGGATTTCTTATTGCTTTTGCTGTCAAATCACCGATTATACCCTTACATACATGGTTACCAGACACCCATGGGGAGGCACATTATAGTACTTGTATGCTTCTAGCCGGAATCTTATTAAAAATGGGAGCATATGGATTAGTTCGGATCAATATGGAATTATTACCCCATGCTCATTCTATATTTTCTCCCTGGTTGATGATAGTAGGCACAATGCAAATAATTTATGCAGCTTCAACATCTCTTGCTCAACGTAATTTAAAAAAAAGAATAGCCTATTCTTCTGTATCTCATATGGGTTTCATAATTATAGGAATTGGCTCTATAACCGATACGGGACTCAACGGAGCCTTTTTACAAATAATATCTCATGGATTTATTGGCGCTGCACTTTTTTTCTTGGCAGGAACGAGTTATGATAGAATACGTCTTGTTTATCTCGACGAAATGGGCGGAATGGCTCTTCCAATTCCAAAAATGTTTACGATGTTCAGTATCTTATCGATGGCTTCTCTTGCATTACCGGGCATGAGTGGTTTTGTTGCAGAATTGATAGTCTTTTTTGGAATAATTAGCAGTCAAAAATATTTTTTAATGCCAAAAATATTAATGATTTTTGTAATGGCAATTGGAATGATATTAACTCCTATTTATTTATTATCTATGTTACGTCAAATATTCTACGGATACAAGCTATTTAATGCTCCAAACTCCTATTTTTTTGATTCTGGACCAAGAGAGTTATTTGTTTCGATCTCTATCTTTCTACCCGTAATAGGTATTGGTATTTATCCGGATTTCGTTTTATCACTATCGGGTGAGAAAGTCGAAGCTATTCTAGCTAATTATTTTTATAGATAGGTTTTAGGAATAAAAAAAAGAAATCCTATTTAAAATGATTTTGAAAATGATTTGCTTTACAATTGAAAAAGGTGAAATAAAAAAAAGGATTTTTTCTGTTCTTAGGTTTCATTTTTTTTTTTTTTAAGTTGAGTAAAAAAGAAAGAAAAAGTCAAAATCAAATTGAATTTGAATCAGATATGTTTGGCCTTTGTGAGAACCTTTTGAATCACTCCGCTACTTGTACTTGATTCAAAAGGTTCTTTTCTTGGCGGCTTACATTAAGTTTTCTTATCTATATTATATGCTGTCCTATGTTTGTATTTGTTCTGCTTTTTCATTCAATTCGATGTTAATGGAAATGCACCATAGCTATGTAAACCTATTCCTAATAGATTGACTCCAAAATAGCATATCCAAATTATAAGAAAGCCCGCGGAAGCCACAATTGCAGAATTTACACCTTCCAAATTTTGATTTGTTCGGGTATGTAAATAAATCGCGAATATGGTCCAAGTAATAAATGCCCAAGTTTCCTTGGGATCCCAATTCCAATATGATCCCCATGCCTCATTAGCCCATACTGCTCCCGAAAGAATCCCTATGGTTAAAAAGAGAAACCCGAGACTAATAATACGATAACTCCAATAATCCAATTGTTGAACCAATTGATACCTGTAATAATTTCGAGAATAAATAAAATAAGTGTTTAGTAAAACATTCTTTCTCTCATCCAGGTATTTCATTTCCCCAAAGGAAAATGCCGTATTTAATAAAATATTGCTTTTGCTAAAAATCTTTATGACTTTTCGAAATGTAATGACTAGAAGGGCTACTGATAATAATGATCCACATAAAAGAGCTGCATAGCCAAATACCATCATACTTACGTGCATCATTAACCACTGGGATTGGAGAGCAGGTACTAATAGCGCGGATTGATGCATTTTGGTTAAAAGACCCGAAGTAACAAAGCCTTGGGTAAAAATAGCACTTGATGCGGTTATTGCACTTAAAGCATTTTTATGCTTTTTAAAATGAAAATAGGAAACCATATGAATAATGGAGAAACTCCATGAAAGAAAGATTAATGATTCATATAAATTACTTAATGGAAAATGCCCCGAATAAATCCAACGAGTGACTAATAATCCTGTTATACAGAAAAGGGTGGCTATCATACCCCTTTCTGATGAATCATATAGTCCTACGACTTCATCGACTAATAAAGTTAAAAAATGAATTGTAATTACAATTGAAACGATCGAAAAGGATATATGAGTTAATATATGTTCTAAAATTGAAAAAATCATAAAATAAAGATTATGAAAAAAGGAGAAGAGAAGGTTTCTCGATTATTATTATATGGAATGAAAATTCGGAATTTTTTTTATTTTATTATAGGATTTATATTATACCTTTTTTATAAGACGCTATGCCGCCACTCGGACTCGAACCGAGATGCTCTAGCACTGCTTCCTAAGAGCAGCGTGTCTACCAATTTCACCATAGCGGCTTGCTCAAAATAATAATAACTCATGTTTTATTCATATTCAACCGTCGAGATTGAATGAAGGGGTCAATCCAATGCAATATTTATTTTGTAGGAAGCTTTAAAATTGATGAATAAAAACTGGTTTCATTTCAATAGAAGTTTGAGGGTTAAAAAAAGAATCTTTATTATCCTTTTTTTTATTTAATTAAAAATTTCTAGTTTCTAAAGTAAAGTAGCAAGAACGGAAGTTTTGTAGTTCCTGTTTTACTAAAATCGAACTTTTTCGTTCTAACTAAAAAACTAAAAAGTTGTGACTTCCATTCATGAATAGAGCTCAAAATGTTCTTTATCATTTCCGTTTGTTAATAATTCATTTTTATTTACATATAATATGATTTTTATGAATGAATCACTGAATAAAAAAGATGGTTTTGAGTATCACAATTTAAACATGGCATCTACAGATTTCAAAGGATTTAAAAAAATTTATGTAATTTGCATAGCTTTGGATTGTCGTAAACATGTCTAATGTAAAAAAGTTTAGATTCCTATCATAATTGGGCCATCCTTTAAAATAAAAAAAAAAAGGATTTCTAATTTAGAATTCGAAAAAAATGACTTGCTTCATCTTCCCATACAAACATAGGATTTTTTTATCACTTTAAATTGAGGCATTATTTGTGTATCCACTAAATAGGAAAAGGTCTCTTTCCCAATTGGGTTTATGGGAAGGATATATAATAATTCAGAGTAATACTACTTTAGATTCAGAAAGTTACAAAATGAAAACTTCATCAATTAGTTTCAAGAACCCATTGATTTTGACTAAACTAAGGATCTTATATATCTTCTGCTATAATAATAATAAATTATAGATAATAAATACGATATAGAAAATAGAAATAAAACACTAACAAGTTATTATAATACACAAATAGGAATAGGCGATGGGGAAATAAGAATCCCCCACCCCGAAAAAAAAAGAAAAGATGAACTCAACTAATTACAAAATTTTTCAAAAATGAAACGCAAATTACTGCGTTGAGTTTTGAATAGAGTTCATAAAAATTATTCAAGTGTTTTGTTATTGATTTGAGATAGAAAAAAAACTTTTTGAATTTCCCGTAAAAAGAGATTTTGCTAATGAAAAAGCTTTCAAGGCTGCCCGATACCCTTTTTTTTTCCAAATACTTTTATGAATACGCTTTTTTGATATAGAAGTACGTTTTTTTGGAACTGCCATTCGAACAAAAAAAAATGATTTAGTACTATAGTATTATGTGAAAGACATTTATTAAAAAAAAGATGCTTTACTTCATTTTATTCCTCTCATTTTCAATTCTTCTATACTTCTAAATTTCAATATTTAGAAAATAGACTTAAAAAAAAATAAATCATTTTTTTTTTTTTTCATAAATTTTTTTGTTATATTAATCATAATATGGAAAGAACGGAAAGAAAACTATCAAATATTTTATTATATAAAATAAGCGTAAATCTCACTTATTGGAATGAACAAGACTCAAAGTGTTTGTTCCAAAATCCCAATTTACTCATAGAAAGTTTACTCATAAATGAAGTAAGTATAAAAAAAAATGCTTCATTTTTTTATCCTTTTTTAAGTTAAGAATAAGAGATAGTGAATCAGAAAGAAAATAATTAAATATTAAGTAAGAAAAAAAAAAAGTTTTTATGGAGTATACATATCAATATTCATGGATCATACCTTTGATTCCACTTCCTATTCCTATTTTAATAGGAGTAGGACTTCTGCTTTTTCCGACATCAACAAACAACCTTCGGCGTATGTGGTCTTTTCCCAGTATTTTATTGTTAAGTATAGTCATGCTTTTTTCGCTTGATCTATCTATTCAACAAATTAATAGAAGTTCTACATATCAATATGTATGGTCTTGGGCCATCAATAATGATTTTTCTTTTGAGTTCGGCTACTTCTTTGATTCACTTACTTCCATTATGTTAATATTAATAACTACTGTTGGGATTTTCGTTCTTATTTATAGTGACAATTATATGTCTCATGATCAGGGATATTTGAGATTTTTTGCTTATCTGAGTTTGTTCAATACTTCAATGTTGGGATTAGTTACTAGTTCTAATTTAATACAAATTTATATTTTTTGGGAACTGGTTGGAATGTGTTCTTATCTATTAATAGGTTTTTGGTTCACACGACCCCTTGCAGCAATTGCTTGTCAAAAAGCATTTGTTACTAATCGTATAGGGGATTTTGGATTATTATTAGGAATCTTAGGCCTTTATTGGATAATAGGAAGTTTTGAATTTCAAGATTTGTTCGAACTATTCAATAACTTTATTTTGATTTCAAATAATCAGGGTCAGCTTTTGTTTCTTACTTTATGTGCCTTTCTTTTATTTGGTGGGGCAGTTGCTAAATCTGCACAATTTCCCCTTCATGTATGGTTGCCTGATGCTATGGAAGGACCAACTCCTATTTCGGCTCTTATTCATGCTGCCACTATGGTAGCGGCGGGGGTTTTTCTTGTAGCACGCTTTCTACCTATTTTTATATTCATACCTTCGATAATGAACCTAATATCTTTAATAGGCATAGTAACAGTACTCTTGGGAGCTACTTTAGCTGTTGCTCAAAAAGATATTAAGAGAGGCTTAGCCTATTCTACAATGTCTCAATTGGGTTATATGATGTTGGCTTTGGGCATGGGATCGTATCGAGCCGCTTTATACCATTTGATTACTCATGCTTATTCAAAAGCATTATTGTTTTTAGGATCTGGATCAATTATTCATTCAATGGAAGCTGTTGTTGGATATTCCCCGTATAAAAGCCAGAATCTTGTTTTTATGGGCGGTTTAAAAAAACATGTCCCAATTACAAAAACGGCTTTTTTAGTAGGAACGCTTTCTCTTTGTGGTATTCCGCCTCTTGCCTGTTTTTGGTCAAAAGACGAAATTCTGAATGATAGTTGGACGTATTCATCGCTTTTTGCGTTAATAGCTTGGTTCACGGCTGGATTAACGGCATTTTATATGTTTCGGATCTATTTACTTACTTTTGAAGGACATTTAAATATTCATTTTCAAAATTACAGTGGAAAAAAAAGTAGTTTATTTTATTCAATAAAATTTTGGGGTAAACAAGAGGAAAAAACTATTAACATAAATTTTCCTTTATTCTCTTTATTAACAACTAATAATAACCAACAGACTTTTTTGTTTTGGAAGAAGCCATACAAAATTCGGAGCAAAATAAAAAGCAGGACTCTTTTTACTATTACTCATTTCAAATCTACTAAAATTTTTTATTATCCTTACGAATCGGATAATACTATGCTATTTCCTCTCCTTTTATTAGTTCTATTTACTCTCTTTATTGGAGTTATAGGAATTCCTTTCAATCAACAAGAAATTCATTTAGATATATTATCTAAATTGTTAACTCCAGCTATTGATCTTTTACATCAAAATTCAAAAGATTCAGTGGATTGGTATGCATTTTTCACAAATGGAATTTTTTCAGTCAGTATAGCTTTTTTTGGAATATTTATAGCTTCTTTTTTATATAATCCTTTTTATTCCTCTTTACAAAATTTGAACTTCTTTAATTTTTTTGTGAAAAGGGGACCTAATAGGAAAATTAGGGACAAAATAATCAATTTTTTATATAATTGGTCATATAATCGTGCTTCTTTAGATAGTTTTTATGATACGTTTTTAACAAAAAAAATAAGACGATTATCTAAACTAACTCATTTTTTCGATAGGCGAACAATTGATGGAATTATAAATGGCTTAGGCATTTCCTGTTTTTTAATAGGAGAAAGTATTAAATACGTAGGGGGAAGTCGCATTTCTTCTTATCTATTATTATTTTTTTTTTATGTACTTCTTTGCAGCGCAGTAATTTGCGTTTCATTTTTGAAAAATTTTGTAATTAGTTGAGTTCATCTTTTCTTTTTTTTTCGGGGTGGGGGATTCTTATTTCCCCATCGCCTATTCCTATTTGTGTATTATAATAACTTGTTAGTGTTTTATTTCTATTTTCTATATCGTATTTATTATCTATAATTTATTATTATTATAGCAGAAGATATATAAGATCCTTAGTTTAGTCAAAATCAATGGGTTCTTGAAACTAATTGATGAAGTTTTCATTTTGTAACTTTCTGAATCTAAAGTAGTATTACTCTGAATTATTATATATCCTTCCCATAAACCCAATTGGGAAAGAGACCTTTTCCTATTTAGTGGATACACAAATAATGCCTCAATTTAAAGTGATAAAAAAATCCTATGTTTGTATGGGAAGATGAAGCAAGTCATTTTTTTCGAATTCTAAATTAGAAATCCTTTTTTTTTTTATTTTAAAGGATGGCCCAATTATGATAGGAATCTAAACTTTTTTACATTAGACATGTTTACGACAATCCAAAGCTATGCAAATTACATAAATTTTTTTAAATCCTTTGAAATCTGTAGATGCCATGTTTAAATTGTGATACTCAAAACCATCTTTTTTATTCAGTGATTCATTCATAAAAATCATATTATATGTAAATAAAAATGAATTATTAACAAACGGAAATGATAAAGAACATTTTGAGCTCTATTCATGAATGGAAGTCACAACTTTTTAGTTTTTTAGTTAGAACGAAAAAGTTCGATTTTAGTAAAACAGGAACTACAAAACTTCCGTTCTTGCTACTTTACTTTAGAAACTAGAAATTTTTAATTAAATAAAAAAAAGGATAATAAAGATTCTTTTTTTAACCCTCAAACTTCTATTGAAATGAAACCAGTTTTTATTCATCAATTTTAAAGCTTCCTACAAAATAAATATTGCATTGGATTGACCCCTTCATTCAATCTCGACGGTTGAATATGAATAAAACATGAGTTATTATTATTTTGAGCAAGCCGCTATGGTGAAATTGGTAGACACGCTGCTCTTAGGAAGCAGTGCTAGAGCATCTCGGTTCGAGTCCGAGTGGCGGCATAGCGTCTTATAAAAAAGGTATAATATAAATCCTATAATAAAATAAAAAAAATTCCGAATTTTCATTCCATATAATAATAATCGAGAAACCTTCTCTTCTCCTTTTTTCATAATCTTTATTTTATGATTTTTTCAATTTTAGAACATATATTAACTCATATATCCTTTTCGATCGTTTCAATTGTAATTACAATTCATTTTTTAACTTTATTAGTCGATGAAGTCGTAGGACTATATGATTCATCAGAAAGGGGTATGATAGCCACCCTTTTCTGTATAACAGGATTATTAGTCACTCGTTGGATTTATTCGGGGCATTTTCCATTAAGTAATTTATATGAATCATTAATCTTTCTTTCATGGAGTTTCTCCATTATTCATATGGTTTCCTATTTTCATTTTAAAAAGCATAAAAATGCTTTAAGTGCAATAACCGCATCAAGTGCTATTTTTACCCAAGGCTTTGTTACTTCGGGTCTTTTAACCAAAATGCATCAATCCGCGCTATTAGTACCTGCTCTCCAATCCCAGTGGTTAATGATGCACGTAAGTATGATGGTATTTGGCTATGCAGCTCTTTTATGTGGATCATTATTATCAGTAGCCCTTCTAGTCATTACATTTCGAAAAGTCATAAAGATTTTTAGCAAAAGCAATATTTTATTAAATACGGCATTTTCCTTTGGGGAAATGAAATACCTGGATGAGAGAAAGAATGTTTTACTAAACACTTATTTTATTTATTCTCGAAATTATTACAGGTATCAATTGGTTCAACAATTGGATTATTGGAGTTATCGTATTATTAGTCTCGGGTTTCTCTTTTTAACCATAGGGATTCTTTCGGGAGCAGTATGGGCTAATGAGGCATGGGGATCATATTGGAATTGGGATCCCAAGGAAACTTGGGCATTTATTACTTGGACCATATTCGCGATTTATTTACATACCCGAACAAATCAAAATTTGGAAGGTGTAAATTCTGCAATTGTGGCTTCCGCGGGCTTTCTTATAATTTGGATATGCTATTTTGGAGTCAATCTATTAGGAATAGGTTTACATAGCTATGGTGCATTTCCATTAACATCGAATTGAATGAAAAAGCAGAACAAATACAAACATAGGACAGCATATAATATAGATAAGAAAACTTAATGTAAGCCGCCAAGAAAAGAACCTTTTGAATCAAGTACAAGTAGCGGAGTGATTCAAAAGGTTCTCACAAAGGCCAAACATATCTGATTCAAATTCAATTTGATTTTGACTTTTTCTTTCTTTTTTACTCAACTTAAAAAAAAAAAAAATGAAACCTAAGAACAGAAAAAATCCTTTTTTTTATTTCACCTTTTTCAATTGTAAAGCAAATCATTTTCAAAATCATTTTAAATAGGATTTCTTTTTTTTATTCCTAAAACCTATCTATAAAAATAATTAGCTAGAATAGCTTCGACTTTCTCACCCGATAGTGATAAAACGAAATCCGGATAAATACCAATACCTATTACGGGTAGAAAGATAGAGATCGAAACAAATAACTCTCTTGGTCCAGAATCAAAAAAATAGGAGTTTGGAGCATTAAATAGCTTGTATCCGTAGAATATTTGACGTAACATAGATAATAAATAAATAGGAGTTAATATCATTCCAATTGCCATTACAAAAATCATTAATATTTTTGGCATTAAAAAATATTTTTGACTGCTAATTATTCCAAAAAAGACTATCAATTCTGCAACAAAACCACTCATGCCCGGTAATGCAAGAGAAGCCATCGATAAGATACTGAACATCGTAAACATTTTTGGAATTGGAAGAGCCATTCCGCCCATTTCGTCGAGATAAACAAGACGTATTCTATCATAACTCGTTCCTGCCAAGAAAAAAAGTGCAGCGCCAATAAATCCATGAGATATTATTTGTAAAAAGGCTCCGTTGAGTCCCGTATCGGTTATAGAGCCAATTCCTATAATTATGAAACCCATATGAGATACAGAAGAATAGGCTATTCTTTTTTTTAAATTACGTTGAGCAAGAGATGTTGAAGCTGCATAAATTATTTGCATTGTGCCTACTATCATCAACCAGGGAGAAAATATAGAATGAGCATGGGGTAATAATTCCATATTGATCCGAACTAATCCATATGCTCCCATTTTTAATAAGATTCCGGCTAGAAGCATACAAGTACTATAATGTGCCTCCCCATGGGTGTCTGGTAACCATGTATGTAAGGGTATAATCGGTGATTTGACAGCAAAAGCAATAAGAAATCCAATATAGAATATTATTTCCAGTGCGAGAGGATACGATTGATTAGCTAATGTTTCAAAATTGAATGTTGGTTCATTAGAACCATATAAACCGATACCCAAAACCCCTACTAATAGAAAAATGGAACCTCCCGCAGTGTACAAAATAAACTTTGTAGCTGAATACAGACGTTTCTTTCCCCCCCACATAGATAGAAGTAGATAAACAGGAATTAATTCTAACTCCCACATGATGAAAAAAAGCAAAAGGTCTCGAGAAGAAAATGATCCTATTTGACCACTGTACATTGCTAACATCAGGAAATGGAATAGTCGGGAATCCCGAGTAACTGGCCAAGCCGCTAAAGTAGCTAAAGTTGTGATAAATCCTGTCAGTAAAATAGGTCCTATAGAAAGTCCATCTATTCCCAATCTCCAGTAAAAATCAAAAAAATTGATCCATTTATAATCTTCCGCCAGCTGGATTAATGGATCGTCCAATTGGAAATGATAACAAAATACATAGGTCATTAGAAGTAGTTCTAAGGTGGATATAGAAATGGTATACCACCTAATTAGCTTATTTCCTCTATGAGGAAGAAAGAAAATTAAAGAGCCCGCAGATATTGGCAAAACTACAATTATTGTTAACCAAGGAAAATAATTCGTGGTAAAGACAAGATACACTTGGACCAGAAAAACCCGCGCTCGAAAATAGAATCTTTATTCTTTTTTTTTTTGAGTACGGGTTTTTTCAGTAAAAAAATAAAATGTATTCAAAATGTATTCAAGTGGGTTTTACGGAACATATCAATAAGCTAGACCCATACTTCGAGTTGTTTCATGCCATAAATAAACTCGAACACTCAAGAAATCCGTTGGACAGGCAGATTCACATCTCTTACAACCAACACAGTCTTCTGTTCTTGGGGCGGAAGCAATTTGTTTAGCTTTGCATCCATCCCAAGGTATCATTTCTAACACATCGGTGGGGCACGCTCGGACACATTGGGTACACCCTATGCATGTATCATAAATTTTTACTGAATGTGACATGGGATCTATGAATTTTTGAACGTTATCAAATTTCGATCTAGTAAACTTGTAAATGAATCATATATTTAAACGCCAGATGAATCAACGATTTACCAGAAATTTTCTAATCAATGGACTTCTGGATCAGCTCATGAGAAGTGGCTAAGATACTTTGATTTATTACGTTTTCGTAAATAGAATCTAGATTCTAACATATTCTACATGCTAATTCAAATTGGTGGATATTCTAATTTTGATTATTATTCCTACTTATTCAATAAAGTTGATTGATTGATACGCGTTGATTTTCTGTTACGATAAATTGACGAAACAATAGCCAACCCAATAGCTGCTTCAGCGGCTGCAATAGCTATAACAAAAATTGAGAAAATATCTCCCTTTAACTGGCGACTATCAAAAAAATCAGAAAATGTTACAAAATTGATATTAACTGCATTCAATATAAGTTCAAGACACATAAGAGCCCTAACCATGTTTCGACTCGTGATTAATCCATAAATACCGATAGAAAATAAATAGGCACTCAAAACAAGTACATGTTCGAGCATCATTGACCAACTCCTTATCAATGTTGGTTCATTTCAATATGAACAAAAATTCAACAGATTCGAGATTGACTAGAATAGAACAAAACAAGTACGGAACAAAAGAATGTATTGAAAATAGATCAAATAAAAGAATCTCCCTTTTAGACATGAACAGTATTCAAATAGAATTTTTGTGAAATAGGTGGGATAACATACAAGAAAGTGAAATTTGGATTGTTTGCTGTTGCTAGTTATAACGATTTATTACTGACGAGCCACAGCAATTGCGCCTATCAAACCAACTAAAAGAATTATTGAAATCAGTTCAAACGGAAGAAAAAAATCTGTTGATAAATGAATTCCAATTTGTTGACTATTACTTATCAAATCTTGTTCTATAAGTTGGTTTGATCTTGTAGTCCAAATAATCCCGTACCATGACGTATCGAAAATAGTAGTAATTAGCGAAAGAAGAATACTTGTACAAACCAGTGAAGTAACCCCATCCCCAACGATCGACAGATTCAAATCCTTGTAATATTCTGAACCATTCATGAACATGACAGCAAATATGATTAAAACATTTATGGCTCCTACATAAATAAGGAGCTGGGCAGCGGCTACAAAATGAGAATTTGAAAGAATATAGAATAAGGATATACAAACAAGAACCAATCCCAACGAAAAGGCAGAATAAATTGGATTGGTAAGTAATACTACTCCCAGTCCCCCTAATATAAGACCCGATCCCAGTAAAACTATAAGAAAATCGTGTATTGGTCCAGGCAAATCCATTATATGTAAAATAGGAGATAAATTGAAATGCTTTTCATGATCGTATTGACCCGACCGGGAAAAAACTAAAGGTTTTTTGATTTTCATTTTCTGATAGGTTCCTAATTGAATTCAATTCTAATCTATTAGGTATGATATGGGTACAATTGTTGGACAGTTTCTTTTTTGATTCTTTTATTTTCTTAAATTAAGAAATTAAATTAAGAAAGAATAAGGATATTTTTTGAAAGTATATTTTTCGAAAAAATGACGACTCTATTGATAGATTTTTAATAAAAAAGTCGAAATTCTCATCAACCAATGAATTTCTAGTTGAATTTTTCATTATTGGCCAAACAAAGAGAAAGACCTTATCTCATTCTTTTAATTTAAACCAAAAAAACGGAACCTTAAGAATTGGTAATTTCTCTTTATTTAATAGAATAGGGCGGTTACCTACTCAGTTTTTCTTTGAGGCGAATTCAAAATTGTTCGAATTGTATAATCATCAATTACTGACATTGGTAAACGGCCCAAAGCAATTTGATTATAATTCAACTCGTGACGGTCGTAAGTAGAAAGTTCATATTCTTCAGTCATCGATAAACAATTTGTTGGACAATACTCAACACAGTTACCACAAAATATACAAATTCCGAAATCAATACTGTAATTAAGTAATCGTTTTTTTCGAATATCAGTTTCAAATTTCCAATCAACAACAGGCAGATCTATAGGACATACACGAACACATACTTCACAAGCAATACATTTATCAAATTCGAAATGGATTCGGCCACGGAAACGCTCCGATGTGATTAATTTTTCATAAGGATATTGAATAGTTACAGGCAAACGATTTGCGTGGGATAAGGTAATCATGAAACTTTGACCAATGTACCTTGCTGCTCGTACTGTTTGTTGACCATAATTCATGAACCCAGTTACCATAGGGAACATATCAGGAATCTATATGAATAGTTTTATCTTCGTTTCTTTCTCTTGTTTGAACTTGAACCAAGTCTATTGTTTGCTATTTACAGTGAAAAAAGTTGAAAAGAGGTTGTTAATAATAGATTACCGAGAGAGATTGGTAAAAGAAATTTCCATCCAAGATTTAAAAGTTGGTCCATTCTTAACCTAGGTAAAGTCCATCTTGTTGTGATAGAAATAAACAAGAACAAATAAGTTTTAGCTAATGTAATAAAGATACCAATTGTAGTTCCAAAGATTCCATCCACTTTATTTATTTCAAATAGCTCAGGAACAAATATGTATGGAATGGAAATATTCCAACCACCCAAGTAAAGAACCGTTACAAATAACGAAGAAAGTAATAGATTTAGATAGGAAGCAACATAAAATAAACCAAATTTGATACCCGAATATTCGGTTTGATAACCTGCTACTAATTCTTCCTCCGCTTCTGGTAAATCAAAGGGTAATCTCTCGCATTCGGCTAGGGCAGAAATTAGAAAAACGATAAATCCTATAGGCTGACGCCACAAATTCCATCCCCAAAAACCATATTTTGATTGCGCCTCAACTATATCAACTGTACTTGAACTGTTAGATAATCATAGTCGGTGATAACATCACTGTTCCCACCGCTATTCCAGAACCGTACATGAGGTTTTCGCCTCATACGGCTCCTCGTGGGTCAAAAAAAATCTAAGGACCAGATCAGTATTATTTACTATTTAGCTAGCTATGGTTGTAGAATAGAAAGAGTCAAAATCTATTTGAGGGTCCAAAATTATACCAACGGAATTCCGTCTGCTAGACTCTAAAATAATAATAAATAAAGGCGCTTCCGAATTGATCTCACCCGTTAATAATTTGACTTTGTTGAGTAATAACTTAATCCTTAAATAAAAAACTCCTTTCAGAAATATCAATAAATAGTTTATTTCAACCCATCATTTTCGATTACGAAAAGGAATTAGACGTTACATTAGCTAATGAATCATGAGACAAATTAGATCTCTCTAAATCTATGCTAAATATATGAAAAAGACGGAATAAAAAAGATTTCTTTTTTTTTTTTTTTCTCTTGTTTGTTTTTCGTTCCTATTCTTCTTTCTTATAAAACCAATATAAGAGAAGGGGCTAAAACTAAAATCAAAAATAAAGGATTATTTCGTTCCTGATAGTCATTGCTTTAATGGGTGGATAGGAGCATACTCTGGATCGGAATCGCGGGAAGTACTGCCTTATCATTTCTACCAATTTAAAGCCCCAATTAGTATTCTTTTTATGTTATGCAGAAATCTCTTTTTAGAGAATTTCCATAATCTCCATTACTAATCCTTTGTGCATTTTTGTGTTCCTAATCATCCACTCATTTTTTGTTCAATCGCCCGTTTCGTTTGATAATACATGTATGGTAGGTAATTCATACAAAGGATAGTGAAAAGGCCATACGGTTGATCTTTTGAGCCCGCTTCAAGCTGGGTTGGGTTGTCTAATCAACCAGTCTTGGGGTAAAGGGCCTCTTCCGCTTATGTTTATTTCCACTTAACTCTTGTCTTGTACATAGGAAATGAGACTCCATTTTTTTTACTGCAAATTTATAAGCTGCTTTCTTTCACTCATATATAACTATCTAATTGACTTTATCAACCAAAAGGATAATAAAGAATATCTATTCAATTCGTTCAACTTGTTTTGTTTTCTAAAGCGAAAGAAAAGAATGAATAGGGAAAAGAAAGAAAAGTTTGTATTTCAACGAATCGCACGTAGAGATATTGATAAAACACATAAAGTTAATGGTATTTCATAACTAATGGATTGAGCAGCAGCTCGTAAACCACCTAAAAAGGAATATTTATTATTCGATCCGTATCCTGACATAAGAAGGCCAACAGGGGCAATACTTGAAATGGCAATCCATAAAAAAATACCGATATTGAGATCAGCTAAAACAAGATGATAGCTAAAAGGAATTACTAAAAAACTTAGTAAAATTGATATGACTGCTATAGATGGTCCAATACTGAATAAACGGGTATTTCCTCTAGCTGGAAAAAGATTCTCTTTGAAAAGCAGTTTTGTCCCATCTGCTAGAGCTTGAAGAATTCCCAAAGGACCGGCGTATTCAGGCCCAATACGTTGTTGTATTCCTGCGGATATCTCTCTTTCTAACCATACAATTACCAGTACGCCTACTGTGATCCCCAATACAAGAGTCAAAATAGGGACAAAGATCCATACGATTCCATAGACCTCTTTGAAAAATTCCAATCTGGAAAAAGAATTAATATCTTGTACTTCTATTTCTGTTGTATAAACTATCATTTCAACGATCAACTTCTCCCATAATGATATCTATGCTACCTAGTATCGTCATAATATCAGCCAATTTCATTCCTTTAACTAACTGAGGAAGAATTTGCAAATTGATAAAACCCGGCGGGCGAATTTTCCATCTCCAAGGAAAACAACTTTTGTCCCCTATTAGAAAAATTCCCAATTCTCCCTTTGGGGCTTCAACTCTCGCATAAAGTTCTTGCTTCGGCAATTCAAATGTGGGAGAAGGTTTTTTACTAATGAATCGATATTCAAAATCATTCCATTCTGGATCCCTTTCTCTATCAAAGCATCGGATTTCGAAATTCTCATAGGGACCCCCTGGAAGGAATTCCAGGGCCTGTTGAATTATTTTTATGGATTCCGTCATTTCACTGATTCGGACTAAATAACGAGCTAATGAGTCTCCTTCTTTTTGCCACTGGATTTCCCAATGAAATTCGTCGTAACACTCATAATGATCAACTTTACGAAGATCCCATTGTATTCCAGATGCTCGTAGCATCGGTCCGGATAAACCCCAATTTATTGCTTCTTCTCCACTAATAATGCCTACTCCTTCAACTCGTTCTAAAAAAATGGGATTTCGCGTAATAAGTTTTTGATATTCAACAACTCCTGTTAAAAAATAATCGCAGAAATCCAAACATTTATCTATCCAGCCATAAGGCAGGTCGGCTGCTACTCCTCCGATACGAAAATAATTATGCATCATTCTCATCCCAGTCGCAGCTTCGAATAGATCATATACTAATTCTCTTTCTCTGAAAATATAGAAAAAAGGGGTCTGTGCGCCAATATCCGCCATAAAAGGTCCAAGCCATAAGAGATGAGAAGCTAGACGACTTAACTCCAACATAATGACTCTGATATAGCTCGCTCTTTTAGGCACTTGAATATTTCCCAATTGTTCTGGTCCATTTACGGTTATTGCTTCTGTGAACATAGTAGCTAAATAATCCCAACGTGTTACATAAGGTAAAAATTGTATAATTGTTCGGTTTTCCGCAATTTTTTCCATTCCTCTGTGTAAATAACCTAATATTGGTTCGCAGTCAACAACATTTTCACCGTCTAGGGTAACGATGAGACGAAGAACACCGTGCATTGATGGGTGGTGAGGTCCCATATTGACTATCATAAGGTCTCTTTCTGTAGCTGGTCTATTCATAAGTTTTTCCTCGATTCATTCTTACATGAATTGCTGAAAACGAAAAGAAGTTTATCAAAATTCTCAAGATCCAATAAATGAAAAAACTAAGTAAAAATTTTTAAATTAACGATTTTTTAACTCCCGAATATCCAACTCACTAATGAATTCTTTATAGCGTACTCGATTTTTCTTTGATAAGTAAGACAGCAGCCGTTGACGTTTTCCCAGAACTTTTCGTAGACCTCTCTGAGATGAATAGTCTTTTCTGTGCAATTCCAAATGGGAAGTAAGTCTTCGTATCTTATTGGTGAAACTTACTATTTGAAAGTCAACAGACCCCCGCTTTTCTTCTTTTTTTTCTTGAAAAATAACTGAGATGAATGCATTTTTTACCATAAAACAAAATCTTATCCCCTTTTATAATTTATCATTTTTTGATGTGAATTTGATTAATCAGTAATAATAATATTAGTCATTTTGATATACAGAATGACCTTAAGTTCATTATAAACTTCCTACTTTTTTTATAAAATAAATAAATGAACAAAATCTTCTTATCTTTTTTTATTTGTATAGGAATACAAAAAAAGATAAGAAGATTTTGTTCATTTATTTATAGGTCTAATTGATAATATGTATGTCATTAAATTAGTATCCTCTTTCAGGATGGAATGTAAGACAATCCTCGCGTCTATCTATTTGTTTTCATATAGCCGACATATTCTATTACCTAATAATATATGTATATATGGCAAAATTCATGTAAATGGACTTGTAACTAACAAATTTTCAACCGTGGATACATATGTATCCTGACCATACTGAAACGACTGCCATTATGAGTATTAAACCAATAGCGATTCATACAAGCTAAATCTTCTAGTCGATAATTGGGCCAAAGAAAGAACTTCATTTTAATTAGTTTATTTTTATCGATACCGAGATATTTGCCTCTATTTAAAACTTGACCACAGTTTTTTACCTGATTGCAAAATACCGGATTTCTATGTATATCATTTCTATCCCTTGAGTTTAAAAAATATAGAATTCGCAATTCTCTACGGCCTTTAGGGGATAAAAGAGTTTCAGGAACAAAGAAATCATAATGATTTTTGTCTCTATTTTGAGTCATTTTTTGATGTCTTAAAATGGATTCATCAAATTGATTCTTATCAAACCATTCTCGAAATTTTTGATTCCTTTGGTATTTATTCTTATGAAGGTATTTATTCTTATGAACCAAAAAAATACCTATGGTTTGATATAGAATCAATTGTCCATCGTTTTTTATAGACGGATAAGGATAAGTCGGTTCGATAATCAATGCTCCGCTTGTACTTAATTCTCTAGGAGTGCGCCTTTTTAGAGTCCAAATATCCACAGTCAGTTCTCCCCGTTTAAGATAGGATATAGCAACGTCCTTTGGATTTCTCAATCTAAGCAGGAGACAATAGGCTCTAATATTATTGACCATTTTTTTATTTACAACCCTTTCCCAACTCAATTGAAAATACAAAAAACTTTCTAGGAAGGAATAAAGCTCTATAGCTTCGGGGCTCATGTTGGCCTTTTTTTTTCTACGTTGTTTTTTTATGCCTGATCTACCTCCATTTTCATCTGATAGAGGAGCCCCTTCCCCTTGGTTTAGAGGATCTTTTTCTTCTTGATTTCCATTCTCGAATCTAAGAATTCTTTTTTTTTTATTTGATTCTATTAAAGGGTTACTTTCAGTAATGTTTTTCTTAATGTTTTCATTTCCATTCAAATGAAAGTTGAAAAGAAGTAATTTTATTGGTATGATCCCCGGTTTAATCTTATATGCATTATATAGTGGCACAAATTCTGGGAAGAACCAAAGTTCTAGTTCTGGATTCGAACTAATACGACCTACTATTTCCTCATTCATTTCCATCCAATCAAAGAAGGATCTTTTTTTTTTGAATCGGTTGATTTTTGAATTTTTAGAAATTGGTAAATAAAAAGGACCCCTCTTCATTTTTTGATTCTTATTCTTGGTGCCGCTATTGGCCCAGTAATGAATCTCGACCTTATTATTTCTAAGGCAAAAATCAATCATTTTCCACCTACAAAATTTTCTATCTGGAAATTTCTCCTCAGCCATAATATCATTTTCTCCTAGATAATTATAAATAGGTAGCCCATCTGGCATATCAAAAAATTTGCGTTTATCTATCTTGTAATTATCAAAAATCTCTTCTTTACTATTTATTTGTAATGGTGATCTATAAATATATGAGTCTTTCTTCTCTTCATAATTAATAGATTTATATGAGAAAAAATCATGTCTATGATGTTTTTTAAAATTAGATGATTTTTTATATTCTTGATTCAGTAATGAATCAGGTTCGAAATCATTTTGTTTTTCATCATGAATTAATCCTTCTTTTTCATATGAGTCCCATTTGTTAAAATCGTTTTTTTGAGTCATACAGTGTCGATTGACTTTATTTCGCCATTTTTCTGGTACTAATTTTAGCCAGCTAATCTGAGAGAAATCATATTGATAATGCCCCCTTAACCAGTTTTTCCATTGATTCCTTTCAGAATGCCAAAAGTCTTTATGTCTCAATCCAGAATGAAATATTCCCTCTTTCCGAAAAAAATCCTTTATTTCATTTTTAAGAAAAAGAGATGTTCCATGATATTGAAGGATAGACTTGAATTTATAGAAGTTAATAACTCGAGTTTGCGATATTTTATAAAATACATATGCTTGCGAGAAGGAGGACGAGTTACAAAAAGTTGTTGAATTCTTATTTTGAATATTATCAAGGGAATTTTTTTTAGTTAAAATAAAGTGAAATTTTTTTGTATTTCTTTTCTTAATTCTTTTTTCATTTTCTTTCTTATTGGAAATGGATTTCTCGATCATTTTTTTTCTTGATTCAATAAAAAGTTGTGCATTGGTTCTTGCAATATTAATGATACATAGAAAAAAATCTATGTATATTTTTTCCATGAAAAATTTGATAAAAAAATCAAATTTACGGATTAATCGAGTATTTCTTCTTTTTAATATTTGACAAAATTTTTTTAATGATTCTAATATTTTATTATGATAACTTTTTTTATTAGAATGAATATTTTTTTCTTGAGTTAGAAATCCATTTTTCTTCTCATTTAGAATTCTTTCTAGTTTCTTGTTGATTGTACTTGTTCTCTCAGTCAGATCTTTCATTTTTTTTTCTGTCAGTGAAAAATTTGTCCATTCTGTAGATCGAATTTGAATAGGTGATTCACGAATCATCTGATTATTCATTATAGAATCGTCGGTTTTAGTTTCACCCAATTCGTAGTTTTTGATGCTCCATTTTTTTATTTCTTTTGACACCTTTCGAAGAAATTTTGCTCGTTCTTTAAAAACATTAAAAACTATAAAAGACTGATTTTTTAATTTTTTCACTTTTTTTTTCAGTTCTTTAAAAATAGGTTCAAAAAATGAAGACCCTTTTAGTTT